ACTGAAGGATTTGGTCGTACAGTTGAAAAATAGCCCAGAAAATCGATAAAATGATTGGATAATTGGTTTATATGAATCCTATTCGGTTGAGACCAAATATAAAAATGACATTCCCATAAATTTACAAGGTAATATTTCCATTTCTTCATCAGAAGAGGAGTTCCTTTTGAAGACAGAATTGATTTTCCTTGATATCTGAAATAATGCATGAAAGTATCCTTGAACAACCAAGGGATGATATGAAAATTATTACGAAAAACCACTAAAAAATGTTCTATTTTTCCAAAAAAATGTGTTCGATCAAGAAAAGCTCTAGAGGATGTTGATCGTAAATGAGAAGATTGTTTACGGAGAAAAACGAATATGGATTCCGATTCATATACATGAAAATTATATAGGAACAGAAAAAATCTTTGATTCTCTTTTGAAAAAAAGAAATTCATTTGATTTTTTTGAGTAATAAGAATATTCCAATGATGATACTCGTAGAGAAAGAGTCTCAATAAGTGCAAAAAGGGGGCATCTTGTATCCAACAACGAAGGATTTGAACCAATAGTTCCAGATGGATAGGATGGGGTATTAGGATATCTAATACATGATGTAAATGTGATAATTTATCCTCTAAAAAAGGAAATATGGAATGAATTGATCGTAAATTAATAGATTTGACTATTTTTTTTTTACCTTCTAGGGAAGATACTAATCGCAGTGAGAATGGAATTTCCACAATGACTGCAAACCCCTCTGATATCATTTGAGAATCCAAAATTTTATTATACCCAACTAATTGATTTTGATTCGAATCATTAGCCAAAAAAATAAAATGCTTCTGTTGATACATTCGAGTAATTAAACGTTTAACAATTAGTAAACTATATTTATTGGCATAACCTAAATTTTCCATAGGCTCATAAGGAATCGATTTATTTAACCCATGATCATGAGCAAGTGCATAAATGTATTCCTGAAAGAGAAGTGGATATAGGAAGTCTCGTTCTCGAGATCTATCTATCTTTAAATATCCTTCTAATTCCTCCATTTTTAATTAGATTTAAACCAAAGATGGGGATTTCTTGGGCCATCAAATGATACGATACATAGTACGATACAGCCAAAACAAGGTATCCGGGCATATAGTAAAAAAAAAATAGATACCTTGGAGATGATTAATCAACGGATTCTCTCTTTTTCCATCAATTGGGTTTTGTTCGTTAAAAAATACCGAGATAGTTAGAAATCCTTTATTTTTGCAACCCGATCGCTCTTTTGACTTTAGAATAAATTTTGTTTCTCAATATACTGTTTCTTCTACACATTCGTCTCCACTCAAGGATATAGTTAATAGTTAGGATTCATAAAAAAAGTGGAGAATCCACTTAGAAGGTTATTTCATAACCTTTTCCCGCACCAGGGACTAATATATTTCTAACGTATAATTAGATCGGGTAATTATTCTAATTAAGAACAGAAGCTCGTTGCTTTTTTTTGTTTCCCTATAATTTGAGCTTTTCGGCTCTATCCATTTATTCACTCGATCCAAGCATGAATTGATTTTTTTGTACCGCTCTAAGAATTAAAACTCTAAGAATACAAACAATATTTTGTACCGATCCCGTAAGGATTAAGTACTCTTATCTTAGAGTTATTCATTTATACGACATGCTGTTTTTTCCATTCATTCCCTCTCAGGATCAGTCGTGGTCTTACAAACTCTACCAATGGTATGGACGAATCCGTTGCTTCATCCAAATGTGTAAAAGATTCTAGCCGCACTTAAAAGCCGAGTACTCTACCGTTGAGTTAGCAACCCAAAAATTTCATTATGACGTGTAGATATGATAAAAAAAAAATGGAAAACTAGATTTTTCCATTACATGAAGTTAAGTAAAAAATCAAAACTTATAGGTCGTGGATAAATAGATCTATTTATCCATAATCAATTATATTTGATCAATACACTATTGTCAATATGAACGTCGAAAAAAGAAATTCAAAGAATCCCATAATACATAATAAGGACTTGTGTTGGATTGGCACTTCACAGATAACCTACATAGAGAATAAAAGAGAATAAAAAAAAAAAAAAGTGTAGGTGTAGAAAAGAAATAAGGAAGAATAAAATCTCGAGTTTATTCAATATTCATAAAGGTACATTTATTATTATCCCATATGATCTCATATTACTTTACTATATTTATATTATATATATTAGATATATAAAATCAATATGAATAGAACAAAAAAATGGGGAAAGGAGGAGGGGAATAGTGAAGAAAAAATGACACAAAGCTAGCCTAGGGGCACCCCTTCTTTCTTTAAATTTTTTTTTGTAATTAACGCGAAGTTCCTTAAGTATCTCTGGCTTCTTTGAAATATAATGAACGGTTCCCGTAGGTTGAGCTCCTTTTTCAAGGAAATATAGAATAGCGAGAACGTTTGAATAAGTTTGATTCTTTATTGGATCGTAAAAACCCACTTTCCGAAGATCTCTTCCTTCTCTTTGGGATCGAACATCAATTGCAACGATTCGATAGATAGCTCATTGGGATAGATATAGATGAACAATTCCTCCCTTAGAAACGTATAGGAGGCTTTTTCCTTGTACGGCTCGAGAAAGAATGATTCGAATTTAATAATTCTACTCTACTAATAGTATATATAGTAAGAGTATATATAGTAGCAAATAGATCCATAAAATCATCAAACCAATTCAATTAAACTATGACAATGATTTTAGTCGTTTTTTATTCTTCCTTCCCGAAAAAACCGAAAAGAAAAAATCATTCGTATTTATAACTCAAGTTGGACAATTCTCAAAGAGTTCAAAGGAAAAAAACCCTGATGGCATTTCATTTATTGAGCTGTCTCTAACCAATTTTTTTGATTACTTATTCTGTTTCTGCTCAAATTATGGAGACAATTGAAAATGGCGTTTTCTTCTTCCAGGATCGTTTATCTTTGTTTTGAATCATTGGGTTTAGACATTACTTGATCCTTAATCGTTTCAAAAAAGCCTTTTGTGATTTATTGACTATCGAAGAATCATACGAACGATTGATTCCCGTGCGATACACTTTTGATCGAAATAGTTTTTCCAATTTCAACAAAAGTTTCAAATCCAAAAGGGGATTTTGTTAGATTAGAATTGAATCTTTTCAATTTCTATATCGAAGATATGCTTACGAAGTTGTTCCGGCTTATTGATTGACATTAACCCTAGATCCTTACCTCTGAGAAATGAATTAATCCTTTCCGCCCGAGCTCCATCGTGTACTATTTACTTGTACTCCCATTTGGTTGGGAGTTCTAGTAGAACAGAACAAACTATGTCGAGCCAAGAGTACCTCATAATTCCTATATATATAAAAGAAAAAGAAAATGGTGGATATAAGAATCCACAACCGATCATGTCCTTCAAGTCGCACGTTGCTTTCTACCACATCGTTTTAAACGAAGTTTTACCATAACAGTCCTCTAGTTTGGAACCGGTATGGAATTGATTCCATATGGAATCATGAATAATCATTGGCTCAATCGATACATAATAATACTTTATTTTTCTATAGGGTATTTCTATTTATCTGGAGAAGTCTTAACAAGGATTCAATTTTATTAACCCATATTTCTTTTTATTCTATTTATTATTTTATTCTATTTATTATTATTAATTAATGAAATAAAATAACAAACAATTCAATTTTTGAATTGAATTCTTTTCTAAAGTCTAAAGAACACAAAAAAACAAATTCTTCTTTCAATGCGCATCGTCAACAGATTGTTCAAGACAAGATGATCAATCATGAAAGATCCAATTCTTTTCTTTATCAAACAACTAAACTAAAGAAAGGTCTTTAATTAGATTTCCAATACCGGAACAGAATGAATATACATTATTACCCGAATAAGCTAATCCAACGACCTGCAAAGGGGCGGAAGTTACTTGAGAGGGATAGATTTCCAAATTTCACACTTCTTCGAATACCAAGGAGAATGATGAAAAATTTTTCATTTTTAAAATTGACTACTTCGACATCATTATCTTATCATTATTTGAATAAAGTTTTCCCGTAAAACGTAAAAAGCGAATTTGATCTAGAAATAAATCAACAAGTTGTCACATATACCAAGTAGCTAAAACTTGGTAACGGGTAGCTCATTGATTAAGGAAACACAAATCATCATAAACATAATCATAATATATATTTCTTGAATTTCTTTTCCAATTGAATCATCAATGATTTCACCCAGCTACATAGAAAAAAAAAAACAAAGAATAAAATGATAACAAAGTAATGAATGCAATAAAGTAAAGTCAATAGAATGTATAAAACAACCCTCTGATACAATCGTTACATGGATTTACAATTAGAAATTAAAACCCAATGCGAAATCAAAAAAATTAGGTAAAAAAAAAATACATCTGTTACATATACATATTGAACTTTCTTTTTTGTTAATTTGTTAACAAGATCCGGAGGACAGACATCCATATTCAAATTTATACCACCCGTTGCGGATTAACTCCCATCTACTGACAAATTTTATGGGTCTCATGAGTCATAAATAAAAAGGAAGGTCCTCTTACGGTATGCTGGACAATCTTGTATAAGTGAAAAGACAAACAGGTACATATTTTTTCTACCCCAAACAAATTTGTTTTGGGAGTCTTAATCCCAGTGATGCAATTAAATTAGTACCAAAGCCCCCTACTGTTTAGAATTCAGCATCAAGATAGAATTAGTACCCTATTTTCTTTAGAGATAAGAATATAAAAGAAATAAGGAATATGGGGCTTTCACATTTCGATTCAGAATGCAGCATTGATAATTCAAATAAAATAAATAGATATAGGACGTAAAGTTTTTCTAAGTAACTAACTTCAATATGAAGTTGAGCAAGACATGCATACACCGAACATCCTATTTTTTTTTTTTTTTTTTTTTTATTATAAATTATACATTGATCCATATTCCTATCCTATCAGGATCACAAATAGATTCTGTATGTCATCGGTACTCGGATTTGGTTTGTGAGAAAGAAAGTCAAAGATATGATTCTTTTCTGAGTCATTATAATATAAATCATAAACAAGGAACTAGAACTATTAAATAAACATTACACTCTTAAACTAAAGAGAAGATTATGAAAAGAATAAAATAATCTTTATTCTGATAGAATTGGACGGCTCTGGGACGGAAGGATTCGAACCTCCGAGTCGCGGGACCAAAACCCGTTGCCTTACCACTTGGCCACGCCCCATTGAAATTTCTATTCACCACTAATAAACACTAATATAGGTATTGGTTGTTCGTCAATTCCCGCCTAAATATCTATGGAATCCATTAGATTGTTACTAAGATTTGACACGTGTAGTTGTAAAATAAAACTTAATTTATTGATCATTACATAGAATTCAATTAAGATATTGTATGAAAGTATGATTCCTTCTATTTTCGTTTGAGAATAGAAGGATTTTTGATTGGGTTAGTCAAAGAAAAAGAAGGATTTTTTGGTCTATTTGAACTTTCTTCATTTTTACCTTATATCGATAACTCAATCAAAATACAATAATCTCCAAGAATAAAACATTTGTTATGCTTAATATCTTTAGTTTGATCTGTATCTATCTTAATTCTATACTTCATTCGAGTCATTTTTTATTTGCCAAATTGCCCGAGGCTTATGCTTTTTTCAATCCAATCGTAGATGTTATGCCAGTCATACCTTTGTTCTTTTTTCTCTTAGCCTTTGTTTGGCAAGCTGCTGTCAGTTTTCGATAAAATCTTTAATACTGTCCTACAAACAAAACATTCATTATTTTTTCAATAAAAAAAGATTCTAACAATCAATTGATAAGATCAGATAAGTCTTACATTGTGAACACTCAATTCAAACATGGAGATTCTTGGATAAGCGCGATGAATCTAGATCACCTCACTTCCTCATTCTAAGCTTCTACTTCCAGTGAACAAGGACCCTATATAGGTATAGGGTCCCCACAATAAAAACTAATTGTGTTGTGCGCATAAAAGATAATTTTCATACCGAAAGAGTCTTCTTGTCTTAGTCTTATTACAAATGAATTTATGAAACTTCCTTTCTTTTTTTTATAGAAACCACTTTATTTCTTGGTTTGGTGTCAAAATGGAATATGTGGTATAAAAATGGATAATCTATTCCCTTTTTACCAAAAATGATCTTATCTTGGAGATTTTGTAATGCTTACTCTCAAACTCTTCGTTTACACAGTGGTGATATTCTTTGTTTCTCTCTTCATCTTCGGATTCCTATCTAATGATCCGGGACGTAATCCTGGACGTGAGGAATAAAAAAATAAGGGATTTTTTCTTGCTTGATTTCTTAATTTTCTTATGATTTTATCTATTCTAGATATCTAACTATGCTATGATAAAAAAGTGCTCGAGATTTTATTTCGAATTTGAAATAAAATCTCAAGTCATCAGAATAAAGATAAACGGAAAGAGAGGGATTCGAACCCTCGGTACGAATAACTCGTACAACGGATTAGCAATCCGACGCTTTAGTCCACTCAGCCATCTCTCCCAATTAAACAAAGGATAATTACTATGTTACACATGAAGTCAAGAAATACACATGAAGTAAAGAAAAAGTCTTTCTTTTTCTTTCTTTATTCTAGACTATAGAATCAATTATAGATACCAATACAAAAGATACAAATTTGATAAGTTTTTCAGCAATTAAATTACATTTAGATAACGGGAATACCCGCAAAAAATAAATTAAATAAAGAATACCTCTTTCTTTCGTATGATGATCTTGTTGGACAAGATCCATTCATATACAATAATCACATTGTAGCGGGTATAGTTTAGTGGTAAAAGTGTGATTCGTTCTATTAACAACTTAAATAGTTAAGGGGTCTTTCGGTTTTATTCATATTCCGTTCCGATTAATCCGATTAAAAACTTTATTTCTTAGAAAGGATTTCATCCTTTACCTCTCAATAAACGATTTGAGGAAGAATATACATTCTCGTGATTTGTATCCAAAGGTCAATTATAAATATTATCAATTTCCAAAAATTGGATTATGGAATCGCGAAGCATAATTTTTTTTTTTTTTGGATAAAGACTTCCAATTGAATGAGTATGAGTAAAGAATCCATGGAGGGAGATACACAAAGTATTTTTCTAATCGTAACTAGATCTTCAATTTTTTTTTTTAGAGGGGAGATTGGAGCAAAATAGCTATAAAAATTAAACGATGACTTTGGTTTACTAAAGCCATCTACATATTGTTTCAGCTCGGTGGAAACACCATTATTTTCCTCAGGATTCGCACAAGTAGAAATAAAGAACGAAGTAACTAGAAGGATTTGTTATAATTCCACTCTTCTAGAGGGATCATCTAAAAAGCGAGTTGTTTTGGATGCATTCAGGCAGAAAGGCTGACATAGATGTTATGGATCTAATTTTTTTATTGTATTACGTTTACGACTTAGATCTGGGACTCGATCT